ATAAAAAAGAAAGAAATTAAGTAATCCCACATCCCATCCAAAGAAAGAGAGATTATTCTCATCTATTTCAATATTCTCATTTATTTCGTAAGGTATTATTTTGGTTTGGCGACATGGCCGAGCGGTAAGGCGGGGGACTGCAAATCCTTTTTCCCCAGTTCAAATCCGGGTGTCGCCTGATCAACAAAAAGTAGAAAATCTTGTATTTGTATTTGATTTGGCTGATATAACTCGATTAGTTTTTCTCCAGCAGAAGCAAACGTAGGAAAAGGCCTTTGGATACTTGCTTGATTCGAAACATCTGGAAGTTCCATTTTCGAAACAGAAAGTGCTAGAAATGGTTGCCTTTAGGATTCGGGGTAAGATTCTCCGAAAGATTCGAGTAGTGGAATGAAAAAAATTTCATATTTCATATAAGGATTTCCTGATTCCATTCCACTACATAATGGGGTGTTTCATTACTGGTTCTTGAATTCAATTCGATAGCCTGATGGAAAATTGACTTTTTTTGATAAATAAGATGCACTACACCTAGAAAAAATGCAAAAAGAATGAATTTCTTTTCATTCAATAAACCAAAATCAAGAATGAATAAGTAATCCTCGGGTTGATCCCGGAGATAAATATTAGACAGTAATGATTAGATGAAACGGGAAACAGAGGAGCGGGATGGAGTAGATCGTTATCTACTCCTGAATCTAAATTCATTTTAAGGGCTTTTCCCGAATTTTTTACCTAATACCTAACATAGCTAATACCTAACATAGATAAAATAAAAAACAAGAAAAGAAAGAATAGCTTTTCTACATCTTATCTTAAGATTCAGCGGATTCCCCCTGATATCTCCAAACATGTGACTGCGTATTTTTTTATGCTTACCCCCTTACGATTCCACTATAAAAAGAGTATCACTTGTTGGAAGCGGATTTATTGGAGCCTTTCATCAACGGCGTTAGGTCACAATCCCCCTTTTTTTTGACTATGCGCCATTGATCCCACTATTATTAGTGAACACTAGTGGAATATCCTTCATAGAGACAGGAGACATAATTTACATGGATATAGTAAGTCTTGCTTGGGCTGCTTTAATGGTCGTCTTTACTTTTTCTCTGTCCCTCGTAGTATGGGGGCGAAGTGGACTCTAAAGGCACTACTAATTGATTGACGTGAAGAATCAAGCTGTATGGATTGTTTTATAGACACACTTTTTGATTTTATTTATTTTAACTTCTTTTTTTTTGATGTATATATTTTATGTCTACATAAAATATAAAGATATAAAGTATATAATATACAACTTCTTCCATTCCAATAAGCATAATTGGGAGTATGCTAGCTAGTATGTATGGTAGAAAGCATCTTTCTACCATACTATCGGATCTCATATAATAGTATCCCGCTAATTCGCATTCCACTTACGACGCAAAATTCCAATTAATCTTTTTGATTTCTTCGATTTCAAAAATAGGTGCTTCAAAAAAACAATCAAGTTTCATTCAACTTAATCACTTTGACTCACGGTTTTTACATATATTATAAGTAAAAAGGCAGTAGGAACTAGAATGAAGAGTGCAGTAGCAATAAATGCGAGAATATTGACTTCCATAATCTCAGTGTTTTTTATTTTTATTAGGCAATAATGCGGGATTTAATCCCATGAGATGAGCCAATTTTCACCCCGAAAATTCAATGGGCTGAATTCAACCTCGATGATATTGAATCAGATCAATATCATGAATAAAATATCTGAGCTATCAAATAAATTCATCGTTTAAAATGGAATAGTATACCACAGGAAGATATTTTTTTTAGCCATACCAAATTCAAAATTGGATTCATGATCCAATTCACATGATTCAATTCAATCGACTTCCTTTCTCTTTTGGATTCTTTTTTCTTTTTTTCTATAAATTAGACCCCATTCCTTGTAGATTCATCTGATGAAGTAGTATTTGAATACTCTTTACGTTTCATTTCCGTTGGTTACAAACAAACCAACTCAAACAATAGAAGCTAAATAAAAAAGAAGAAGAAGTTAACTACTTTTTTTAATGATCTAATTTGCGTGGAAAACAAATCAAACAAGTATCCTCAAAAAGTCCTAGTAGTATTATACTACTACTAAGATATAAATAAAGATTGAATATTCTTGCAACGTTCGCTATGTATAGTCTTCGACAGCACTTCTCTTACAAAAAAATTCATATTCATTCTCTCTAAAAAGGGTTTGGATCCTTTTTTTCATGTTATTGGCTTTTATTTGATTGATTTTAATCCGTCGGGACTGACGGGTCTCGAACCCGCAGCTTCCGCCTTGACAGGGCGGTGCTCTAACCAATTGAACTACAATCCCTATGAAATCAAGCTATCGAGTATATTTATACTTGCATCGAAACTAAACGATTTCAATTTTGATTCGAATCTCGGTTTTATAAGGATCACCGAGACACGAGGGATATACTGATATATCGATACTTTATCGAGAGCGACACATAACATA